CTAAAAAAACGAAAGAATGGGTTACATTTTTCATATGCTCTCCTCTTATAGATAGGACGAACAAAGAAGAAAGTTTTTCGATCACTTACTTTGCTCGCCCTTTTTTGATCGGTTTTTTTAATGCAATTTGTTTTTTAATGCAAATAGATTCAATCTAATAATTTCTTTTAGATTAAGTCTTAGGTCTCGTTTGACCTGTGAAAGATCTCTTTTGTTGAAATGTTCCCAAAATTCCTAAAATAAAAGGAAAAAGACTTTCCACTGTCCTAAACTAAGGACGGGAAGGAAGAGGGCGAGCATATCCTCTAAATTGATCATGCTCAAATCAGCCCTTCCTGAGGTTCCTGGGGTATTGTCTGTCCCGATAAATAAATAATTCCCGGAATAATATAATAAATAGGAGTAAAGTATTGATATACTTGGAATTACAAAAGCAAATACCAATTTACTAAAAAAAGAAAAAAGTATCTAATCTAAAGGACTCATTTTCTTTTTTAGGATTAAACAAAAGGGTTCGCAAATAAAAGCGCTAGTGCCACAACCAGTCCATAAATTGTTAAAGCTTCCATAAAAGCTAGACTAAGCAATAAAGTACCTCGTATTTTCCCTTCTGCTTCTGGCTGTCTCGCAATACCTTCTACAGCTTGTCCTGCCGCAGTACCTTGACCAACTCCAGGCCCAATAGAAGCAAGCCCTACGGCCAATCCAGCAGCAATAACGGAAGCAGCAGCAATTAGTGGATTCATAGTGAATTCCTCGTGTCAAAAAAAAGAAATGGTTAAGGATACAATCAACGAAGAAATTATTACTTCTAACTTCTAAGCTCTATTGGGTAGAAGTAACTGAAAAGTACAAATTGAAATGATAATCTAAATCGTCCGAACTACTTCGAGATCTCGTTTTTAGTTTCTAATCATTAGAGGTTTGTGTAAATCCATATGATTCTCATTATTCTATTTCTCTTTCTTTCCAACCAACCACTCTTTCATTCCATTCTTTTTTTTACTCTTCCATATCCTTGAGTTCCCGTTTTTTCCCCTTCATCTAATCCATAATAAAAGACGAAATACAAGAAGAACCCTATTGAAATAGAACTAATCCAAATCCAATAGGAATCAAATCAAGATATACAATTGCTAACAATATGCTGCATAGAACTGGATATGGAATCCAATTCCATATAGAAGGGAATTCTATATATCGGATTAGATAATGAATCTTAGGGATAAAAAAAATCCCATATACATTTGTTTCTTCTATTTTGTTTGCGTATTTTTTCATTTTCTATTGAATCCGATTCTAAAATCATTCCTTAGAAAGCCGCACAAAAGATGACTTATAGACATTAAGGATATAGATCTAACCTGACTCCGCCCCCCTGAATGCATATATACTTTAACAATTCCATAATATAGTCTATTCTCTCTCCTACAACTCTAGGTTGTATATTCATACGCATTTCGAACTATTTAGTTTTCCAACTAAGAGGATTATCTGGAACCATGCATGAATTGGGCTAAGCTAAAAAAAAAAGACTATTTCGAAAACTAGTCAATTCAATGATGACCTTCCATGGATTCACCTATATAGGCTGCGGCTAACGTTGCAAAAATAAGAGCTTGAATACCGCTTGTAAATAATCCAAGAAACATGACCGGTATAGGGACTACTAAGGGGACTAAAGAAACAAGAACAACAACGACTAATTCATCCGCCAATATATTTCCGAAAAGTCGAAAACTAAGCGATAATGGTTTTGTGAAATCTTCTAGGATGTTAATTGGTAAAAGGATTGGGGTTGGTTTAATATATTTCTCGAAATAACTCAATCCTTTTTTGCTAAGACCCGCATAAAAATATGCCGCTGATGTGAGTAAAGCTAAAGCAACAGTAGTATTTATATCATTTGTGGGCGCTGCTAATTCGCCATGGGGTAACTCTATAATTTTCCAAGGTAAAAGAGCACCCGACCAATTCGAAACAAAAATAAAAAGGAACATAGTTCCAATAAAGGGAACCCAGGGACCATATTCTTCTCCAATCTGAGTTTTGCTCAAGTCTCGAATAAACTCAAGGACATATTCGAAGAAATTCTGACCGTCGGTCGGGATGGTTTGCGGATTCCGAACAGCTATGATAACTGAACCTAGTAAGATAGTAATTACGACCCAAGAAGTGATGAGTACTTGGGCATGAATTTGGAAACCTCCTATTTGCCAATAGAGGTGTTGGCCTACTTCTACACCCGATATATCGTATAACCCCTTGAGTGTTTTAATGGAACATGGTGTAATATTCATATTGTCCTCTGATAAAAATTGAACTTCAAAAAAGGAATTCTTTTGATTCAACCATTTCTTTCTCAACTCAGCAACTTGAAAATCTTATATTTAGGATACCAAGAAATCACATCAGATGATAATATATATCAATACCCTCTAATATATATCAATATTCCCCTTCTTTTACCTATGCAAAACAAAAAAGAATAGGAACTGATCCCATAAATCTACGCAGTTGCTCGAGAATTAACTATTCTTCTTAATCAACGATTTCTTATATAGAGAGAACGACCCTCACAAATTGCAAATACTAATTTGTTAAGAATCAATCGAATTGAAGTCATAGTGTCATCGTTGGCAGGAATCGATATATTCGCGAGATCCGGGTCACAATTTGTATCGACTAAAGAAATAGTAGGAATCCCCAAAATAGCACATTCCCGAAGAGCTATATACTCTTTTTGCTGATCAAGGACGATTACAATGTCAGGCAACCTCGTCATATATTTGATCCCGCCGAGATATCTTTGCAAGGTAGATAATTTTCTCTTTAAGATTGCCGCATCTCTTTTTGGGAGATGGTGGAATTTTCCCATCTTTTCTTCTGCTCTTAAGTCTCTAAATTGAGAAAGTCTAGTTTTGGTAATCGACCAATTCGTTAACATACCGCTGAACCACTTTTTATTAACATAATGACAACGAGACCTTATTGCAGCTGATGCTACTAAATCCGCTGTTCTTTTTTTGGTACCAACAATTAAGAAGCTTTTTCCCTGACTTGCTGTATCAAAAACTAAATCGCAAGCTTCTGATAAAAAACGAGCCGTTCTAGCGAGATTTGTAATATGAGTACCTTTACGCTTTGCCGAGATGTAAGGGGCCATTTTAGGATTCCATTTCTTAATACCATGACCAAAATGAACTCCCGCTTCTATCATCTCTTTCAAATTGATGTTCCAATATCTTCTTGTCATTTTTTCCACACTTCCTTTTTTTTTCCACACTTCCTTTTTATTTTTTCTTTTTTTCGTCTTACCATTACGGAATTGATTTCTTTTTGAAGATTAAGAAAGAGCCGAAATAGCTTGAAATAAATAATAATTGTTCCGATGGAACCTTCTACTCAGAATTGGCCATTGATACGTGGTATAAACATAGCCTTAATGAATTAACTGACTTCTTTTACTTATTAAAATAGTAAAATCAAAAATCTAAAATCAGACCTGTTAGCATTCTAAGGTCAAAAGTCTAGTTTAAATTAAAGTAAAAAAAATCTGCTTTATGTATCCTTAAATCGTATAAATGGGGGTAAATGAGGGTTCTGATGTCTCATAGAAATTGTTTGTTGCGTCAGAATCAGAAGAAACTAATTCTGTATGGAGAAACAAAATATCTCTCATTTCCGACGCGAATAGATTTTTTTTTTGAATTTCGAAATAAAGGTTCTTGTCTTGTGGGGAACGATGCACAAATTTTGGAAATCCGGTACCAACAGGTATAATCCCCCCCAGAACTACGTTTTCTTTCAGGCCTTTCAACCAATCAATACGACCTCGTAGGGCAGCTTTTGCTAAAACTCGAGCGGTTTCTTGAAAACTTGCTTCAGATATGAAACTTTGGGTATTCAGGGAAGCCCTTGTTATTCCCAATAAGATTGCCCGATAATAGATCGATTCATCCAAAGCCCGCCCTGCTCGTTCTGCTCGCAATAGTCCTATTAATTCCCCTGGTAAAAAAACATTAGACATTCCATCTTCGGAAACCCGTACTTTTGATGTTACTTGGCGTATAATAATCTCTATATGTCTATTATGGATCTGTACCCCTTGGGATCGATAAACTTTTTGGATCTTATTAACCAAAGAGATACGACTTTGGGCTATGGTTAGCTCAGCTCCAATCAAGAATCCCCAGGGAACCCCAAGAATTCTTGGTATACGCTCATTCCAATCCTCAATTCTCCTTTCGAGATTCGGCGATAGTGAATCAATTGAACGCGCTTCGAAGATTTGTTCTACTTTTGGAAGACCTTGCGTTATATCACTAGATCTCGATTTTTCATATATAAACGTAACTAACCTATCTCCTTTGTAAAGTATTTTTCCATAATGACCATGAATAGTTGCTCCTATAGTGGCCAAATAAGGCTTAGCTGCTCTTATAACAAAGGAGTCCATATTAACAATGAAAATTTGACCAGATTTTTTTATGTGGGATTTAAATAGACATACATTTTCGCAAATAAATTGTCCAAGGTGAATTATTGCCGATGTCTCCTCCCACGAGTCATGATGGAGAAAGTGCCAATTCAAATGGAATGGATCCAACATGATGTTACTGTCGAAATTCGAAATCCTTTTATTTTCGTCTATTAAAGAGTATTTAAGTCCTTGAAGTACTTGGAGGGTTTGTTTCAAATTGTCAAGGAACAAGTATTTTTTTAACAAGATCTGATTATGCGTTAATAAATAGTAAGATGAAGAAAAATTCGATATACTAGGTACAATAGCGCCTAAGAGCCCCAAAATATCTCGAATAGGAATTCTAGGGTTCGATTCTTTTACCGCATTGGGATATTTCGAATTCTTGAATAAACCAATTCGAGAACAGTTGGATGCCGGCAAAATCATCAAAGATGGGTATTCTTTATTTCGATTCAACAAGGTGCCACTAGCTTCTTGATGTTTGCTAAGTGATTGAACCCTCGCCTTGGAATAAAAGGAATTGGTATTGTTGCGATCTAACCTATTATTGGGAATCGGTCCTGCACTTGTCCTATCATACCTTCTTCGTGTATACGAAATAGTGGACTTGACTAACTCAATTCTTAGGAAATCGCGAATCAGATCATTTGTTCTTACCTCAACAAGGGAAGCACGAGCCCCCTCTTTTTCTTCTTGTTCCCAATTCACTACTAAGCAAGTTCGAACGAATTGACTATTCGTGTGATAAATTCTTTGAGTTAACTTGCTATTTTCATGAGAAATAAAATTGACAAGTCGAAGTTGGAGATTATCCTCTTCTTGCAGGAGATCTTGCGGGAAAAGTGTTGCTAAATTTCTCCCTTCGTCCATTTCATATGTGACTGCAGGTCGAACCGAAACAAAATACTTTTCCTTGCTTTTGAGAATTTTTTTCCGTTGAACATAAACCCAATTTTTCCTTTTTTTTGATTCCTTAGAATCTTTTTTTTCTCTTTCTGGTGGTATCAAACTGCCACCTAATATCTTATCCGACTCTTCAGGAAAATGAATATCTCCGGAAAAGATTTTGAGTTCCGTATGGCTTTTTTTTCTCTTCACTCGGACCAATCCACCTAGTCGACTTCTTGTATTTTTTGTGAGTTGTGTATTCACCCCAATAATACTATTGTCAAGTACCTTTAGGGATGAGGATCTCGGCAAGATATGCAGTTCTTGAAGAATGAAAAAAAACCGATCTACTTCTTTTTGGTATTTTAGACTAAATTCTTTTGTTCCTCGATGCTCACCCTCTTTTTTTAAGATAGAATTTTCCTCTGGGCCCCCATATTCGTCCTCTGAGTCTTCCTCTGAGTCTTCTTCTAAAGTCCCATATTCGTTCTCTGAGCCATCTTCAGGGCTCCCATATTCTTCTTCTGGGTCTTCCTCTAGAGTTCCATATTCGTTCTCTCGGGTCTTATATTCGTTCTCTGGGCTCTCATATTCTTCTTCTGAGTCTTTCTCTAGAGTCCTATATTCGTCCTCTAGGATCCCATATTCATCTTCTAGGGTTTCATATTCGTCCTCTAGAGTCCTATATTTGTCTTCTAGGGTTTCATATTCGCCCTCTCGGATCCTATATTCGTTCTCTGGGCTCTTATATTCGTCCTCTGAGTCTTCCTCTCGAGCCCTATACTCTTCCTCTCGGGTCCGATATTCTTCCTCTAGGGTCCTATATCTAAATTTAACAATTCCGGAGCCCCTTTTATCTTTTCTGTATCGTGGATCGTCAAAATAAGCAAAAATAGTATTTCTAAGTAAAACACCCATAAAGGGGATTTCAATTGAAATCCCCAAACAGGATATTAGCTCTTTCTCTTGTTCTTGATGAGATTGTAATGGAATGACGAACCTATTTCTTCGCTTTTTCGCCAACAAATCCGAATTATCTTGAAGAATAGAAGGATAGACAAAATTCCAATGACCGTTGGACACGATTCGATCTGGCGTTAAATAATCAAGAATTTCCCTATCTTTTTTAGCAAAAGTATCCAACAGTCTATGGCTTACTTGATGATTAGCCATTGAGAGGTCAAAGATATATCTTCCGTCAACAGAAAAAGAAAAAGTATTCATTTGATCTTGATCCTTGTGGAGCGAAAAAGATGCTATACTGGATCTGCACATACTTACTGACAATATCCATAAATGGCTTGTTTTTGGTAATCGACGAAGATTACCATATTGATATTCGGGCGCATGGTAAACATCAGTACTCCAGTGCATTTCCCCGTCTGATTCGGAATAAATATGCTTTTGTACCTTTTCTTTAAAATGCAAAGTGGGCGTTCCAGCACGAATCTCCGCAATTACTTGTTCGGATTCTACATATTGATCATTTTGCACTAGAATCAAGCTTTTTAACGGAATATTCACACTATGTAGAATATCCTGACTCTGAATAGTTACATGCAAGTCTATATAGCATAGAAAAGCAGGCTGCCCATGGCAGGTACGTGTGGGGTGAACCAAATCCTCATTGAATTGGATTTTTCCATTCGAGGGGGATCGTACAAGGTCGGCAGTACCCCCTGTGAATACTCCACCAGTATGAAAAGTTCTTAATGTTAGTTGAGTCCCTGGCTCCCCAATTGATTGACCCGCAATAATACCTACAGCTTCCCCCAATTCTACCAGATCGCCATGAGTGGGACTCCGCCCATAACATAATTGACAGATCCAAGATGTGCTTCGGCAAGTAAAGGGGGTTCTAATATATATTGGTTGTGCTCGAAACGGTTGTGCTCGAAAGGCAGTTATGAATCGATTGACTAATCCAATTCCAATATCTTGATTTCGAGCAGCAATGCATCGTGAACCGATATATATATCGTCTGCTAATACACGACCGATTAGTGTTTGGACAAAAAGTTTTTCCGTCATCCCATTTTGAGGACTCACAGAAATACCTCGGATAGTACCACAATCTCTTCTACGCACAATAATATGTTGAACTACTTCAACAAGTCTACGTGTAAGATATCCAGCATCCGCTGTTCGTACAGCAGTATCTACAACCCCTTTTCGGGCTCCGTAGCAGGAAATTATATATTCTGTCAAAGAAAGTCCCTCGCGTAAATTGCTTTGAATAGGTAAATCAATCATTTGTCCTTGAGGATCCGCCATTAACCCTCTCATACCTACTAATTGGTGTACCTGAGATGCATTTCCTCTGGCTCCTGAAAAAGACATTAGATAGACTGGATTAGAAGGATCCGTTATCCGAAAATTCGAATTCATTTCTTGTTTCAAATATTCACTTGTAGCATACCATATCTCAACGGATTGGCGTAATTTTTCTACCGCGTGTACAGCCCCATAATTATAGTGTTTCTCCAAAAGAAAACTCTGTTGTTCCGCGTCTTGGACTAACCATCCTTTAGAGGGTATTGTTAAAAGATCCTCGATTCCTAAAGAAATCGATGTAGTAGTGGCTTGATGGAAGCCCAGAGTCTTTATTTGATCCAGTATATGGGATGTATATCCCATTCCGAAATGATCTATTAATCTGCTAATAAGTCGTTTCATAGCAGTTCCGTCTATCTCTTTATTATGAAAGACCAGGTTGGCCCGTTCCGCCATACATAAGTACCCCCTTTTTTGGCTGAGTAGGATTCGACAATTGCTGAGTAGGATTCGACAATGGGCCTGAGTCAGTGATTCGAAAACTTAATTTACTCCCTTTCCTCAATCTCAATCTGGATTTGCGCGGCAAAAAAGATGGTACTAGCGAAATCGGAATGCCCCCCGAAAGGGGCATCGCCGAATCTAACTTCCTTGTTTAGATAGTGTATGAATAGGCCCGACTAAATCCTTGTATGGCTTCCTCTATTTCTCTATAAAAAGAAATATGACCAAGAGTGGTTCGAATGTATATAGAACGGATTTCTTTTTTTCTATTTCCCACTATTAGATAGTGGGCATAAATCTCATGATAAGTCCCAAAAGATTCATATTGAACTTCAATCGGAACTTCTCTTGACCCAATGACGCGTTGATCTAGTTTCCATCGGAGCCACAAGGGACTGTTTAAACCGATTTGTTTCTGTCTATAGGCTCCCAGTGCATCATAGGAACTAGAAAAATGGGGTTCTTTATCTTTCGTATACTTATAATAATTATTATTATTGTAGTTTACTTTTTTATTTGGAGAGTTTCCGCAACTATTATATCTATTTGCACAAATACCTCGACGGTTTCCAATCGTTAATACATAAAGTCCGATAAGCATGTCTTGGGTTGGCACGCAAATAGGATCTCCAATAGCAGGAGACAGGAGATTCATATGAGAAAACATAAGTAAACGGGCTTCCGCCTGAGCTTCCAAAGATAAAGGTAGATGAACAGCCATTTGATCCCCATCAAAGTCCGCATTGAAACCCTTACACACTAATGGATGTAAACAAATAGTACGCCCCTCTACTAAAGTGGGTTGGAAGGCCTGTATGCCTAATCTATGCAGGGTAGGTGCTCTGTTCAACAGTACAGGATGTCCCCGCATAACTTCTTGAAGTATTTCCCATACAATGGGTTCCTTTTCCCAAATTTTCCTTTTAGCAATCCTGACATTAGAAGTAGCACGTTTCGTGATTAAATCGCGAATTACAAATAACTGAAAAAGCTTTATTGCTATCTCTAGAGGTAATCCACATTGATGTAATGAAAGCGAAGGACCCACAACAATGACAGAACGCCCCGAGTAATCGACCCGTTTCCCAAGCAGAGTTTCGCGAAACCTCCCCTCTTTACCCTCAATTACATCTGAAAGTGACTTGTATACTTTATTGTGACCATCCCTCGTCGGTTGCCCGCGGGACCCACTATCAAGAAGTGTATCCACGGCTTCTTGTACCAATTTTTCTTGGCACATTACTAAATCTGCTGGCGCTAATTCACTTCTTTTTAATAGATAGGCAAGGTTGTTGTTCCGACGGATAACTCTCTTATAAAGTTCATTAATATCCGAAGTCACTACTTTATCCCCAGACCTATAAACAATGGGTCTCAATTCGGGAGGAAGAACCGGTAATAAGCACAAAACCATCCATTCTGGTTCTACATTTGTTTGAATAAAATGTTTCGCCAATTGCATGCGTCTAATCAAAAAAACTTTTCTTATTCGTCTTTTTCTATCTTCCCATTCATCTCCACTATACCCCTCGTCTTCTAATTCCTTCCATTCAACCAAGGAATTCTCTATAATAATTCGCAAATCCAAATCTGCTAATTGTTCTCTAATAGCACCCGCTCCTGTCGCAATTTCCCGATTTCGAAATGTTGCAAAGCCTGGGGTAGAAAAAAAGGGAGAAATGCTGTGGTTACAAGATGAAATTTCATCTTCGAATAAACCCCGTAATCGTAAGAAAGTAGGTTTTTTAGCGCTGGGCCTAGCAAAAGAGAAATCGCCGTATACTAGGCCCTCCAATTTCTTAAGGGGTTTATCTAAAAGATTCGCGATATAACTAGGAAGACCTTTCAAATACCACACATGAGTCACTGGACATGCCAGTTTGATGTATCCCATTTGATATCTTCGTATCCGAGAATCAACAAATTCTACCCCGCATTTTTGGCAAAATCTTTCGTCTTCGTTTTCAGCTACGCTCGCTCGAGAATTTCCACAAGCACAAATTCCACTTTTTATGGGTCCAAAGATTCTTTCGCAAAACAATCCATCTTTTTCTGGTTTATCGGTTTTATAATGAAAAGTGGAGGGCCTTGTGACTTCGCCAACGACTTCCCCATTAGGTAGGATTTTGTTAGCCCAAGCCTTTATTTGTTGAGGGGAAACGAGTCCAATTTGAAGTTGTTTATGTTTATATTGGTCAATCATAAAATAGAAATAAGAAAAGAATTTATATTTATTCCGATCAAACATCCTCCCTATTAACCTGGAAGTTCTTCTCAGATACAAGGAAATGGTTCAGTTCTAGAGCCAAAGATCGTAGTTCTCGAACGAGCACTCGAAAAGATTCTGGAGGATCTTCGTGATTAGGCACTCTTTTTCCCCAGATCGTAGCATTAAGTATTTCTTGGCGAGCTATAAGATGATCAGATTTATAAGTAAGTATCTCTTGTAAAATATGAGCAACACCAAATCCTTCTAAAGCCCAAACTTCCATTTCTCCTACTCGTTGTCCCCCCTGCTTGGCTCTTCCTCTAACGGGTTGTTGGGTAACAAGTGAGTAGGGCCCAGTAGAACGTCCATGGATTTTCTCATCAACTTGATGAATTAATTTTAATATATAGGACTTCCCTATTAGAACAGGCTGTTCGAAGGGATCTCCTGTTCTTCCATCAAATATTCTGCTTTTTCCCGGGTACTCGGGTTCAAATACCCATGGATTTTTTGTTTGTTTACTGGCTTCGTATAATTCCGAAAACACAAGTTTTCTTGAAGCCTCTTGCTCATATCTCTCATCAAAGGGTGCTATTCTATAATGTTTCTTTAGCAGATCCCCTGCTAACCCTAGCGAGCTTTCAAATATTTGTCCCACATTCATTCGTGAGGGTACTCCTAAGGGATTGAAGACCATATCAACAGGTGTTCCATCTTGCAAATAGGGCATATCTTGCCTAGGCAAAATTTTGGAAATGATCCCCTTATTCCCGTGTCTTCCGGCTACTTTATCCCCAACTTTGATTTCACGTTTCTGTAAAATATATACACGAACCATTATGTCGAGGGGGTCCCTCTGGATCCATTTCACATCGATAACGCGCCCTCTTCCACCTATAGGTAGTTTGAGAGAAGTTTCTTTTGAAGTGGATACCTCAAGACCAAAAATGGCCCGTAATAATCCAGCTTCCGCGATATACGACGATTCGCTCGCTATCTGAGGCGTTAATTTACCTACTAAAATATCGCCAGTTTCTACCCAGGATCCCAACCTCACAACTCCATTTCTGTCCAAATTGCGGAGTAAATGTTCTTCTAGATGTGGTATTTCTTTAGTGATTTTTTCAGCGGAGCCTTGGCTTGTCGTATCCGTCTGAATTTCATATTTTCGGATGTGAAAAGAAGTATAAATATCCTCATATACCAAACGTTCGCTAATTAGTACTGCGTCTTCAAAATTGTAACCCTCCCACGGCATATAAGCTACTAAAATGTTTTTTCCTAAAGCAAGTTCCCCACCAACTGTAGCCGCTCCCTCCGCTAAAATTTGCCCTTTTTTAATGGATTTACCCCGTGGAACCCGAGGTTTTTGGTGCATACAAGTATTTTTGTTAGAGCGCCGATGAGCAACTAAAGGAATACTTATAGTCTTCCCACTACTTGATAAAAGGATCTCGTGACTATCACTAGAAATGATCTTTCCCTCGCGTTCGGCTATAATGGAAACCCTCGAATCTAGAGCTGTTTGGCGTTCCAATCCAGTTCCAACAATGCACTTCTCGGACCGAGAAAGTGGAACTGCTTGGCGCTGCATATTAGAACTCATTAAAGCCCGATTCGCATCATTATGCTCAATAAAAGGAATGAGAGAACCTCCAATAGAAAAATATTGGAAAGGAAAAATACTTCTAACATGAATCTGTTCCCATGCAATAGTCAGGAATTCTTGACGGTATCTAGCTGGAACAACCTGTTCTTCCTGAATACCCTGATTCAAGGACAAAGAATTTCCTGCTGCTATCATATAATATTCATCTCTATTTGGTGATAAATAAACCACCTGTTTCTCTTTTTTTTCTTTTGCTTTCTCAGATATTTCATAAAACGGACTCTCTATAGATCCCCACCAGTGATCAATTCTCGCATGAATAGCTAAGGATCCAGTAAGTCCAACATTGATTCCTTCCGACGTGTCAATTGGACAAATACGCCCATAGTGACTCGGATGAATATCTCGGCTCCGAAAACTTGCAGTTCTCCCTGTCAATCCTCCAGGACCCAAACAACTCACCTTTCGCCCATGAACCGTTTGTGTTAATGGATTGGTTTGATCAAAAACTTGAGATAAGGGGTATGTGCCAAAAAAGGTCTCATAAGTAGTTATTAATAAAATCGAAGTTGAAGTTGGAGTTACCAAAGTTTGTGGAGTCGGTTTCGATTGACGTATGAATACTCTACGGATAGTTTTTTGAACCGCATGTTGTAAACGACCAAGAGCCAGTCCGAATTGATCTTGTAACAGATCCGCAACCGAACGAATACGTTTATTTTTCAAGTGATTCATATCGTCATCGTCAAGTATACCCGTTCCAAATTTCATTCCAATCAAATGATCCGTAGCGGCCAATACATCTCGTGGTAACAAGAATGTATTGTTCTGAGGTATATCAAGATTCAGCCTCCGATTCATATTTCGTCGACCAACTCTTCCTAATTCACATTTTTGTTGAAAAAATTTCTTTTGTAATTCCTCACATAAGGACTCCGAAAATACCAGGTCCCCACCTACACAAGCAAATTGTTGATAAAACTCCAAAATAGCTTTTTCTTTTGACTCAATCCTCTTCTTCTCCTTAGCATTCGGGAAAGACAAGAAAATTTCGGGGTAGGAAACATTATCTAAAATTTCTCTTAGATTTGAACCCATAGCTGATGATAGAACTAAAATAGATATCTTTTGTTTTCTACTCACGCGAGCCCATATCCTTTCTTTTTTATCAATTGCTAGTTCCGACCTTCCTCCCCAATCTGATATTATAGTCCCGGTGTATATAGAAATTCCCTTATGGTCTAATTCCGAGCGGTAGTAAATACCAGGACTTAGCAATATTTGATTGATCACAATTCGGTATATTCCATTTATTATAAAGGTTCCTAAGGAATTCATTATAGGAATGTTTCCAATAGAAATGGTTTGCTTTTGCACATCGAAACCAAAAATGAATCTCGCAGATACATATAATTCGGAAGAATAGGTGAGTGATTCATACACAGCATCCCTTTCTTTTATCGAGGGTTCTAGCAATTGATATCCTTTCGCAAATAATTGAAATGCAATTTCGTGATCTGGATCTTTAATTGTTGGAAACTTCTCAAGTTCTTCTGCCAAGCTTTGATTAATGAACCTACAAAATCCCTCGAATTGGATCTGACTAAATCCGGGTATTGTGGACATTCCCTCATTTCCATTCCGGAGCATCTTAATCTTAAGTTTCCTATTTATCGAAGAAAAATTCCATTATCAGCTCACTCTTCATCAATCCCTATGGATCAATCTAGCAATCATGGAATCTATATTCTGTTTACTGAATCACATGAAATTCTAGGGAACTCCACATACGTATTTCATATATGTATTTCATACATATGAATAGAGACAATTTCGACGAAAGTTCGAATTTAGCAGGGGTAGAAATGGAATGAAAATGAATTGATAAAACAATCCTATAAAAAAATTCTGCCACTTAAACTTTATGATATTCTAATCCGATTGGATAGCAAAGATTTCTCGTTTTATCTCCTTTCTATGAAAGGGATAAAGCCATAATAATTTATAAGCACTAGAAAGTTTGACTTTAGTTCGATTTAGAATAGCACGCTTAGTTTAATTTTCAAAAAGAATTTGAAGGTTCTTTTTTGTTTCGTAGTAGTAGAATTGTTGGAAAATAAAGGATTTCGTTGTAGAATCCTAAAATAAAGTAAGTACTTTATTTTTTAAGTACTTGCCAATCTAGTTATCCACCTATCTACATATCCTTTCTTTTATCGTCATTTCACTTGGGTGGGCCAAGAAGGCCAGGCCATAATCTATATCAGAGCAAATTTCCTCTTTTTTTATTCAAGATATTTAATGCAATGAAAAATTAAAGCACGATTCCCCATAGGGATATGTACATAAAGGGGATCCATAGATAATAATGCTGTTCGGACCTGGAGTTTACCTATATACAGATTAGGGAAACTTTTATTCTATTTTATTATGCCATTAAAAGGAATGGAGGGAGAGAATACCGATTTAAGAGTCGTTCACTACTGCAATTCAAAAAAAAAAAGAAATTCTAGTTAATGGTTCCAATTTGTTCTGAATTTTGCAGCCTGTGACTGGAAATCCACTTTTTCTCCTTTGTCATCTCATTTTCTCCTTTGTCATCTCAATCGAATAGAAAGAAAAGGGAAGTTTTCTAGTGTTAGCAATGTGTGTTTTAAGATAGAATCCATCGAGGAGAATAAGCAAAACTGGATCCAAAAAAGAAGAAATCGATTTTTTGAAAAAGATTGGAAAAAGTAAGTAGAATTAGATTCAAGATAAAAGAAAAGGGTTTTTGTAATAAAATGTGGATGAATACTTGTTCTTTTCTCGATTTTATATCGGATTTTTTGGCGGCATGGCCAAGTGGTAAGGCAGGGGACTGCAAATCCTTTATCCCCAGTTCAAATCTGGGTGCCGCCTGATCAATAAAATACTTAGGATTATAGTACTGATCAAACTCGACAAATTCGTACCCCCCATAAGTTGGGGCAAGAGAGTAACTAGGTCTGGCGATACTGGATTTTGAGAATCCATACCATAGTTCTATCCTCAAACTAGGGTTTGTTTTGGCGGCAGTGGCCCAAATGGCTACCAATAGAGATGAGGTAGCGTTTCCTTATTCTTTTATTAATTTGAATTGATTCGATTCGGGAATTTAAAACTACGAGGCTAAGATGTCAGAAATCTTCGTATCCAAAGGGCCCTAAAGGGTATTTTTTTTTTCAATCTAAGATTGAAGAAGGGACTTCGCGAAGAAATAGCAAGACTTCCTAATTATCATACATTTTATTTATCGTACATCTTACTACATACACTTAGTACATCTTATGCTACCCACATACACTAAAGTAAAGACTACGGATTCTGTCGAGAATCAGATTGAATAGGCTGATCAAAATTTTATGGTATATTCTGACGTCCTTTGCTTATAAAAAAGGTAACAAAAGGAAGAAAAAATTTCTCTATTCTCGCGTCTTATATTCAGGACATCCCCCTACTCTTTTTTAGGGAAAAAGGCTATGTAGCATATTTATACTTAATGCTCTCCAATTCTACCAGAAATCATATAAGAATTTGTTAGGAGTAAATTCCTTTAACTGATTCACCCATAGTCTTAGGGCACAATGGCCTTTTGACTCTGTACCCTTGATTCCACTATGATTATTGATCAACAGTAGAATAATTCCTTCATAGAAATAGGAGACATAATTTACATGGATATAGTAAGTCTCGCTTGGGCTGCTTTAATGGTAGTCTTTACATTTTCTCTTTCGCTAGTAGTATGGGGGAGGAGTGGACTCTAGGGATACTACTAATTGATTGAGTAGTCGAATTGTAGTATCAACTCTTTTCTTTAATTGATCGTTTTGCATTAATCATTTTGCCAAACTTTCTTTTTTCTCTCGTTCTTTAGTTTTGTTTCACTCTTGTAAGAAACTCTTTCTTAAAAGAGTCGTTCTATTCTACTATAATAGAATAGAAAGCGCGATTATAGTAATTCAGAATTTCTACTAGAAGTGACGAGTAAAAAGAAAGTTCTATACATAAGAAAATTAGACTTTCTTACACGAAGCTATTCACAACATATTGCCCATTTTCAATTTCTACTCTTTTCTTATTCTTAGAAAATTTTTTAAGTTCTTTTTTTTGAAGGATCTCGTGTGAAGCATCTCGTGGCATTTTTAAGCATGAAAGATTCGTAGGTTTTTCCTTTTACTTTTTTTCTTTTACTAGAGTCTACTCTCGTATTATTTTTCTCCCCCTCCATGGACTCTTTCAATGAAGAATTTTCTTCGATTTTGTGATTTTGACTTGATTGAAATTAAGTGGATGCAGTGAAAAAAGAAGTTGAATTAGACTACTATTTCAATCTACTAATCTATTCTATGTAGATTCAAGATAATATAATAGAAAGAATCTAAAGTGTGGTAGAAAAAACTATATGTAGTTCTTTCTACCACACTTTATGATTCCAACCAGATCCTTTCATTTAAGACTTGGATTTTTATTTTCTTTAATCCCTTTTTCATTTCTTCAATGATTAATTGGAATTCCAATTAATCATTTTGGCTGGCTGTTTTTACATAAATAATAAGTAAAAAGGCAGTAGGAACTAGAATGAACAGTGCAGTAGCAATAAATGCGAGAATATTGACTTCCATAACCTCTTTATTTTTTTTTTTCACAATAACTCGGGATGTAATCCCATGGAGAGGAAAAAGGGTATCCTGTAAATTCAAGGGGAGGACTTACATTCTGATAATACTGAATCAATTCAATATTATGAATATCGGATCTATCAAATCAATTCATGGTTAATAGTGGAATAATATAACATAGGAAGATCCCTTATCCATACTAAGACCAAAATTGGTTTTTTGATTGGATTCGGAACCCCCTCTATTTTTCATCCTTTTCTACTTTTGCTTTTCTATATATAGAAATATAGAACCCAAAATGTTTCTTATCTTATCCAATTTCCCTTCCTTTTTCTTATAGTTATACATACAATTATGTATGTATTATATGACCAACTTTCTGCCGGTCACATAAACATCCAAACAAGCAGTAGAAGTAGAAATGAGATGGAGAAAAGAGGATCTTAAATAAAAAAGATCCACTATTTTCATTTAGGAAAAAGAGCGTTTGCTTAGTTTTTTTTTTATCTTAGTTTTTTTTTTATTAAGTTACTATCAATATCTGCTTTTTGGGGTCTAAAGATGAGAGCGGATCCATAAAAAAGGAGTCGGCAAATGGACTGAGAATGAGGTGGATTCTTTCTAATTATTCATTGAACATACACAAACAAAGTTGGAACTACAAAGTGGAAGAGGTGTGGTTTAACCCCCAAAAGGGAACTAATTATATTAAATTCATTCTCTAACAATAAACGAATAAGATTTCTGTATGGATTCCGGTAAAATACCGGTATTCTATTCCATAAGAGTCGAATAGGAAGTTAAGATGAGGATGGTATCATCATAAAAATGGAGTAATATCCTAAATTATACTAATCCACGTATGATATGTATGTCTTTCCTTATCAACCGGAAGTAGTGAAAAAAAAATTCCTATACAGCTACAGCTCTCTTTTTACTGAGAAATCCGAAATAAAAAAAGTGAAGTAAAGGTGCCCCATAGATATTTGATCTTGCCTCCTGTCCCCCCCCCCTTTTTTTTTTCATGGAAATTTTTGATGAAAAAAGGAAAGATGAATTTGTCCATTCATTGAACCCTAGTTCGGGACTGACGGGGCTCGAACCCGCAGCTTCCGCCTTGACAGGGCGGTGCTCTGACCAATTGAACTACAATCCCTGCGGGGTGTCTGGCATACCTATTCTTAAGGGGTGTATGGCATACCTATTCTTAAATAGAACCATAAAAAGATTCGATTCGTCTATCGTACTCTAAGAAATAGATACTACATACCCACATATCTTATGTGGGTATAGTGAGAGTGGCATAACTAGTATGCCACGGTTTTTTATCTCTAAAAATAAATGATAATCCACCTTTCAATAAGAAAAACTCTTTTCTTTGTAAGAAAAGAATCAGAGAGATATGGATTAGAAATAAATTTCCCCTTTTCTCTTTATCCTTTATTTCTATGGATCAGACATTTTTTTCTTCCATAAAAAAAATGGATTTAGTTCATATTCACTAAGCCCTAGATTTTTGGGCCGAGCTGGATTTGAACCAGCGTAGACATATCGTCAACGAATTTACAGTCCGTCCCCATTAACCGCTCGGGCATCGACCCAGGAAGAATTTATTCTAGGGTTTTGATAATCTATGATTAACCTCTTTTTAGAATACTCCCTACCCCCAGGGGAAGTCGAATCCCCGCTGCCTCCTTGAAAGAGAGATGTCCTGAACCACTAGACGATAGGGGCATCACTAGACGATAGCGCCATATACAACCACTCGTCATTATACTATAATGATAGTATGAGCAGTTTTTTGGAATTGTCAATATACTCGAAGAGTATAACTAGATCAAAGCAAAGAGTCTTTCCTACTTTTCTGTTATGCTTTCATAGGATTTTTTTTAGTTGATGGTTAGGTTAATTCACGGATCATCCCCTACTTTTTAGGGAAATTCGTTTAAAGGGTATAGAATAAGAATAGATTAATAAAAAAGATTCTAGATTAGTTCAGTATAGGTATTAATTTGATTGCTCTAACAGGAAAAAGAGTCCAATTTCATTTCTTTTTTGCCATTTAAACTCTGTGCTTCGTTTAGTGTTCAGACCAAAAATGTGGGCATCTCGCACTAAACTAAGTCATAAAATTCAAGAAAAAATAGAGACATTTTCAAAAAAAAAAGAAAAAAAGTGAATGAATTTAGTAGAAAAGTACTTTATCAGATTCGAACCGATGACTTCCGTCTTACCATGGCATTACTCTACCACTAAGTGAAAAGCCCTTTATCGGATTTGAACCGATGACTTATGCCTTACCATGGCATTACTCTACCACTGAGTTAAAAGGGCTTTTTATTCAATAATTAGCCACTTTCGTTTACCATTATGAGTCTACTGCATAATGCACATAATATATGTATATATTAATGTACATAATATATGTATATATAGAAATATATATGAATATAGAGATATATGAAAGATTTTCTTTTCTATATATCGAGATATAGAAGTTTATTCATGGCGAGGTTCAAAATCTTGAGAAACTCAAGAAAAATAAGAAAATCTTTCATATTCTCTCTTATCACTTGCACAAAGTAGAGGTATTTTATTATTATGTAGAGGTATTTTATTATTATATAAATAAATATGTATAACGTATAATAAAATACGTGAACAGAGAGTTGACACACTCAAAAATTATTATTAGTATCCGATATACTTGAAGAAGGTAAGTTCATAGGTATGTAAACACGATCTCGGACGACTCACCAAGCCAAAGCCCGGAAGTTCTATTTTTTTTTGAAGAGGAGAACAAATATGTATCGATTGTTGAATCGGATACAACAATGGGCCAAAAAGGCCAAAGGGGCAATAAGAACTGCTGTTAAAAAAATGGTAGACTTTGTTTTTTTTTATCTTTAGGCTATTCACTTTTCACGTGCTCAGAATGTTCTGCAGAATTAGGGACTTTTTTCTTCTATTGGTGGATCTTATGATGAGAACTTTCTCCAGTTATGTTTTATTTTCCCTAATTCTAATTGGATGGGGTATAAAGGAATTCGCGCTCTTCATATACCCATATGGCTGGTTATTAATTTTCAGTGATATACTTCTTATCTGTTTTGGTGAGAGATTGAAACAATTTTTAACAGGCATCCCTTGGAAAAACTTTCAAGTTCAAAACTTTTCAATTTTTCTTAAAAAGTTTTGGACGGATTTGTTGAAGCGATTTTCAACAGGTACCCCTTGGAAATGGGGTCCTTGAATATTTTCCAAGGATTCTGGTGCATTTTGAACAAACTATGTTGGAGTTTTATCAACAATTTTATTCAAACGAATTTCTACTGCGGAGTATAAAAATTATTCTACTGCCTGCCCAACAAAAAAGAAAAACCATATCCTACATACCTAACTCCTCCAGGTTCAGGGTTTTTCGTTTCCGAACACTAGGAAAAAGGAGGATTCTGGATTCCCGATCCTAGGGTGAAAAGTAAGGGAACAGATACCCAATAGGATTCTTAGGAGGAACATTTGGTAATGGTCTTGGTCCTCTATGCTCTTTTTTATGTGTTCTTAGTTCTATTCATCTTCTTTGATTCTTTTAAACAAGAATCTAATAAACTAGAATTGAATGGAAAAGAGGAGAGGAAATTAGTAAATGGAGAGGATCGACTAACCAGAGAGTTTCCGGATCCTCTTTATGAAGAGTTTGAGGAGTCCTCATCAGAGGACTCTGATGTAAATTTTCATCAGGTAAATCTGTCGATTCCTCTCCGCTTTTCTCTTTTAAGTGATGAATTAAAGTCATCTCACTCCTTCCCTATGGCTCCGACTTCATGATAAGTGGAGGAAAAAAACATCTTTCCCAATTTCTTTGTTCAATTCTGAACAAAAAATAAAAAGAAGAAAGAGATTTATGGGAACTGTACTGCCCCCTATATCTCTTAGTGTATATTGTAGGAATAATCAAACTATTCCTTACAGCAGTCTGGCACATTTACGTCCTCGCAAAACAAATAATGATCATTGTAGTCGTAACCGTAGAATACGATCCTAATCGAAATGCATACATTTGGTTCATACGCTATTGGCATGGTAAGAAGAAATGTATTTTACAGACTAGAGAGGGGCTATCTAAATCCTAAACTGGCTATCTAAATCCTAAACTAAAGTAAAGGCCTGCGATTGAAGTACCAACCGCTCACTGTCATGAACTTTCTCTGTTTGATTCGATAAGGTGGAATTAGCCTCCTTCTCAAATGGCTACGCTTGACAAAAGGTAGCGTTGGTATCATAATCTACATGTAGCGGGTATAGTTTAGTGGTAAAAGTGTGATTCGTTCTATTAATAACAGAATTTGAAATGATATACTTAAGGCATCCTTAAGTTTTTTTATATTCATATTCCGATGAAAACTTTAGTTCTTATAAAGGGTTTAATCCTTTTCCTCTCAATAGCATATTGAGGAAGAATATACATTCTCGCGATTAGTATCCAAAGACTAATTGAATTTGCATCCAAAATACAAATTCGATTATGAGTACAGAGTCGCGAAGCATAATTTTGCATTGGATTAAGTATTCCAATTGAATAAATATGAGTAAAGGATCTATGGATGAAGATACAAAAAAGTTTATTTCCAATCGTAACTAAATCTTCTTTTGTTTAAAAAGTAAATGGAAGCCCAATAGCTAAAAAACGATAGTTTTGGTTTACTAGAACCATCAGTATATTGTTTCAGCTCGGTGGAAACCCAACTCTTTTCCTCAGGATCTCTTGAATGAAATTAGGGAACGAAGTAAGTAGATTAGATAGATATTTAGTAGAATTTCTATCTCCTACTCTATAGGGATCATCTAGAAAGCGGAGAGCTTTGGTTCCATTCAGACAGAAAAGCTGACATAGATGTTAAGTGGTGAGAATATCCATAAAGGAGCCGAATGAAATCAAAATTTCATGTTCGGTTTTGAATTAGAGACGTTAAAAAAAAATCAACCAACGTCGACTATAACCCCTAGCCTTCCAAGCTAACGATGCGGGTTCGATTCCCGCTACCCGCTCCATTCTGTATAAAAAGACTATTCTATTTGTCTAGACATGGTAGAGACTTGTATTCAACCTTTTTCGTCCACCTGTTTTCGGCCCTACAGAGCGGAGTAGAGCAGTTTGGTAGCTCACGAGGCTCATAACCTTGAGGTCACGGGTTCGATTCCCGTCTCCGCACTTAGCAGTCCGTAGAAATGGACTATTCTATTTGTATAGATACGGTATAGGGCTATATCCAACCCTTTTTTTATTCAGCAGGCAGAAAAGAAAAAAGAAATGAAAGAAAGGCACAGTCTATCCCCCTTTAAAAGCAGTTTGTCTCTTGTTTGTCTCGGTGAATCCCCGGTTTAGGGAACCCTCTTGGCAAGTTCGATTTTCGCCCCTGAAGCACTCGTTTTTTTTTGAGTCGGGTGCAAAGGAAGGATAAGATAGGAAGGAATACGGTACTAGGCTAACAACTAATTAATTTTATATAATTAATAAATTATATATAATTATATAATTAATATAAGTAGTCAACTAGACTGAATTTTTCATCATAGTACCTTACTAAATTAAGCTGGCGAGCGACGGGAATCGAACCCGTATCTTCTCCTTGGCAAGGAGATGTTTTACCATTGAACTACGCTCGCTACATTGAACTACGCTCGCTACGGCATATATTTTATATGGTATATTCACCTGGGTCGACCGTCTATGTCTGGGTCGACCGTTTCATTTTCTATTAGAGTTTTCTTTTTATTAATTGTCTGTCAATCAATATTCTAATGGCAATGGAATTTCATAATAATGAAAGAAAAGAGGTAATAATTCGGAACGCAAATAGCGTTTTAATGTGTATCACAATCCGAATTT